ATTTGAGAGGAGAGGTGGAAAAAAAAAGGCTCGGGATGGATTTAGGAGTCTTTGTGCGAGCCGTATGCGGTGAGAGTCGCACGTACGGTAACGAGGGGGGTTCGCGTCTATACGTTTAGTGTGGTGGTTGGGCCTACCCACCCTATTTGTTCCATGATCTATGGGTCTACTGGAGCTACCCACTTCGATCAATTAGCCAAGATTTTGACCGGATACGAAATCACTGGGGCTCGATCTAGTGGTATTTTTATGGGGATTCTATCTATCGCTGTAGGATCCCTATTCAAGATCACTGCAGTTCCTTTTCGGGCGGCTGTAGGACGGACGGCCGCCTATAGGTGGTAGGGTAGGGTGGGTGGTACCGCTCAGATTGCGGCCAATCTTTCCTAACCGCGCGCGGGCCGGGCTTAGAGCGCGTGAAACTCATCACTACCTCGTAAGGGCGTTGAGACCATAGCATGTTACACGAAAGCGCCGCTTTCTCTGTAGTGTTGTCACACAGCTGCCCGCCTAGAAGCGCCACTCGCTCTGTAGTGTTGTCACACAAGATAAGTACGCCGCCCGCCTGCTGGCCGGGCGAATCGAAGTTATCTTCCGGTCAACTGTCCACCCAGTTCAAGTGCAAAAAACACAGTGGAATCACGCAACGCACGCTGCTGGTGTGCTTCCTGCCCACGAGGAAAGAAAGAAGAGCGACAAGGTTCAGTTCAGATTTGACTGTTTGCAGCATGGGAGCTGATTACCCAAAAAATCCCTGGGAACAATAAAAAAAAAGATATCTCGGTAACGAAAACTATAGGAGGCTGTATTGGCGAGATCCAACGGTGAACAGCTGCCCAAAAGAAAAACCGCCTGGAAGTCCGAGGACCTTTAGTACCGTACCCCCGAACCAGCAGCCTTCGCGCCAAGCAAGACCGCCCTTGTCCCTTTCCTTTCTTCATTCAGCCTCCTTCCTTCTTTGCTTTGTTCCAATAGAGTCTAAGGCAAAGCTAAAGTGGTTCGTATGCCTACTTTACCTACTTGACGAAAGGGAACGAACTTAGTTTCCGGGTTTATGGATTGGATTCAGTCAGCCTCACTCCTTCCTTTTGATTATGTCGTGACGCTTTGGTTACCGGCGAACGCTTCCAAAGGCGACCCCGCTCCTAAAACGATTCTCAAGTCGCGCTAACTTCTACCTCCGTCGCCCCAATTAGTGATATTCGGGTCGGTCGAGGTAAGCGTTAGCTTACTTGCGAGAGAGATGTTTTAGAACCTGCGCCCCGGGGGCAAGAACAACCAACCTTAACGTAACCCTGACGGAACTACATTCCACTCTAACGGTACGGAATTCTATCGTCGAGGTAAGCGTTAGCTTACTTGTCCCCCCCCATTTTAGAACCTGCGCCCCGGGGGCAAGAACAACCAACCTTAACGTAACCCTGACGGAACTACATTCCACTCTAACGGTACGGAATTCTATCTAAGTCACTACAACAAGCAACGGCTTTCGCGCGTCAGGCGCTCATCCCTTGCTTGTTGGGTTTGCGACTGCCTTTTCATATTAGTAGGGCTCCTATTGATATTGACTGACTAAAGGTTGGTTCTTCGGTTTCCTTTAGAATGAAAGTAGCTATGAAGCCCCTACGACTTTGTTTGATTCAAAAGGCGAACAGCCCCCCTTATAGTCTCGTATGGGGTGGGGTGCTTGTGGTAAGCTGCCTTGGATATGAGGAAAATTCCTTAAAAAAAAGGAAAAGTCCGGTATTTGACGAAGATTTTTCTATCAATAGATAGGAATGAGTGTTCGATATAGGCGATAGGATCAATCAGCTCTTTCTCTCTCCATTTTTTTTTTCGTTATACTAAAAAAAAATTTTAATAAAGCATACATAGACATCTATTCGATTCCTCTTTTTTTAGAGAATATATATAATAAAGCATACATAGACATCTATTCGATTCCTCTTTTTTTAGAGAATATATATATCGTTCATCTATGTCTATCTATCCATTGATTCTATCTATGAATGAAGTAATAATAGTTTTTTTGGGGGTTCCCCGAAGCCCCGAATGGATTGGATCGTTTCTGCCAACGAAATGAACGCGGAGCCCGTTCCGAATGCTTCTCCGATCCGGGAGTTCTAGCGAAGAGAATAAGATGCTGCTCCCCCTCCATCTGTCTTTTCCCGCTTTGCGAATCTTCCCCTCTAATGCGGGCGCGGGAGGAATAAACCTAAGAGAAGACGCTCTTCTCTTAGGTCCTTTTTTTTCAGTGCAACACAGGAAAGCGCCCTCTTTTTGTCATCCCTGCAGCTTTCCAGAGGCTTCTTTTTTGGTATTGAACGCATGGCGTAGCTAGGACCCTTCAAATAATGTTTGAGCCTATGTTCAAACCCACCCCATAGCGAAAGAATGCCCGCCAAGTTCAGATAAGGGAATGCTTCCCCCAACCACTAAAGGAAAGGCTCGACGAAGGGAAGGGAGGGAGATGCTGCGGGGAAAGGAAAACGCTTTCGGA